CTTCCTAGAGAAACGATTCGTTTTATTTGACTGATCGATACAACAAACAATTAATTATAACAAATATATGATTATAAGAAATATAAAGATTCTAAACTTAAATTAAATATAAATAATATAATATTTATAGTAATTAATAAAATAAAAAAAAAAAAAAGATATTATTATTCGAAACGCCTTGTGATCTTCAACCAATTCTGCGCTTCAATATAATTACCGGGAGTAAGCGCTAGAGCTTGTTTCCAATATTCGGCAGCTTGATCGAACCAAGCTTCCGCAATTTCAGAATCTCCTTGTCGAATGGCCTGTTCTCCCCGGTCGGAATAGGTGGGTAAATTCCTTCCCTTAGAACCGTACTTGAGAGTTTCCGACCTCATACGGCTCAGCCGTCAAGTTCTTTTGGCGTCCCTTTTTTAATCTACCATATCTAATTGAATGAGATTTATCGTGGATCCGTGGATCTATCCCATTTTTTTCTCTCGAGTTAACCAAAAGAAAAAGAGGTTATGGTTATAAGTTTCAAACTTGAGTTTTACTTACTAATTTAATCAGTTTTCTCTTTTCTCCCACCTTCATAAAGTGCATAGGCATCTCCACTATTATTAGAGTTTTCTAAAAAGGTAACTATCTCGGTTTCATATATGAATTTCTATAGAATCTGTGAAAAAGACTTTCCTTTATAAGAAGGAAAAGGCTTACTATCTTTGGGATCTGATGCTACACCGCTGCTCAATACCTTAGGGGATCAACTCTATTACATAAGTTGATTCCTAACTTTTATCTCATATCATGACATAAATAAGCAGTCCGTATTATCGGCCCAAAACCTCGCCAATTGATCTTTACGGCGCTTTCTCTATCAATTAGATCCTTTATCCATAGAATTATTTAGGCATACCTATTTCTTCATATTCATATCTCAAATTCTATGAAGTTTATTTCTTTGCTACAGCTGATAAAAATCGTTGTTTTGGACGATACATATGTAGAAAGCCTATTTTTTCTAGTAATTATTAATAGATTTGCTCTTTTATTCCCTTTTTATTTCTATAGTGGAGATAGTCGCACGTAATGACAGATCACGGCCATATTATTAAAAGCTTGTGGTAAGAATGGGTTTCGCTCTAGTGCACGAAAATAATATTCCAAAGCTTTCGTATGTTCTCCGTTTCGTGTGTGGATAAGGCCTATGTTATAGAGTATATAACTTCGATCATAGGGATCAATTTCTAGTCGCATAGCTTCATAATAATTCTGTAAAGCTTCTGCATAATTTCCTTCGGATTGAGCGGACATCCGTTACGGTCGTCATTCGATTTAAAGAATCTCCGTTTCAGAACCGTACATGAGATTTTCATCTCATACGGCTCCTCTTTTATGTACATAATCAGAATAATACATGGAATCAAAAAAGATTTAAATATTCTCATTATAAACTGAGCAGGGCTGGTGTTTTTACAAAAAATCTCTAGCCAACCTTCTTGTAAAAGATCTTTCCTTAACATCTAGTATGTTGGTACTAGATAAAAAAAGTGACTCCAGTAATTTCTTTGTCTTAAACGCATCTTAATTTTCAGGAATAAGTCACTTCAACAGTCTTCGATGGTTATACGGGTATCCAAAACACAAACTAGATGGATGTTTGTTGTCCCAACCATTCTTCTTAGTCCCGATCCTGATAAGGAAAAGGGATAATTTATAACAAAGTTTTCGTGTTGTTGATTCCTAGGAGTAGTGCCTCTTCCTCTATGCCTCCTATTGGTACTAATGGAGTGAGTTTGACTTAACCCATACCATAGGTATAACCTTTCGCTCAATACTCTAGAATCGACAATTGAAGCATTTGAGGTTGCATTAATCGGGGATACACGACAGAAGGGCTCGTTTTATTTACAAACTTCACCTTCAACAAGCGTAGATTTATTGCAATAATCTTTTTTCTTTCTATCCCGAATAATAATGTGTCTTCCTCCTAAGAAGACTAAGAGTGGTAAAAAAGAAAAAAGATATATATATATAAATAAAATAAATAACTAAATTAAATTATAAAATAAATAAATAAAAAATAGAATAATCAAATCGCACCATCTCTGTAATAGGCAAATGCCTCTTTCTCGCCCAAAGTTGTCGGAATTATTCGTAATAAGATATTGGCTACAATTGAAAAGGTCTTATCAATAAAATTTCCATTTATTCGAGATCTAGACATAGGCAGAAAGTCATTCTATAATTTCTTTTAATTACCTTTTGTGAGAAAATAATCCCACAAACAACGGAATTTTACAATACGAAATAACATAAAAACACACTCAGTAAAATTAAACTTCGACTCAAATTGTTTCTTTTTGACAGGAATCAATAAAAACTAAGAAATATTTGAAGCCGATTGGATTTCATCCAAATGTAAATTAAATTTTACATTTAAATCTAGTATTATAAGAATATAGGAAACTATTCTGATTTCATCAAAGTTGAAGAATGAACGAATTTATATCCTAATCTGTAGGATAATTCGAAAAGTTTTGATTGAATTATGATCCAAAGAGGAAAAAGAATCGAATAATCGTTCTATGATGGATGAAAATAGAATAACCGCCCTTTTGTGTTATGTATATAACGGATATACGCTATACAATCAAATATAAAGATTCCTGGGGCGTTTCATGAATTTGGAATAAATCTATGGGGTAAGGGGTTATTGTTGAAAGATCTAAAATTGGAAAGTCATTTTAGAATTTTTATGAAAATAGAATAAGAGTCTAAACTAAATATAATCATGATCTAAAGGTAGCCATTAAACATAGTCTAAAAAAATGGATCAATCGGTGGAGTCGTTCCAATTCAGGGATTTAATTCGGTATAAATATTCAAAAATAAAGTCGGGAGTGCCTTCTTTGTAAACATGAATAGATACCTTATATTTATTGGTTTAAATATTTTGTCTCACAAAATCATTTTTATCCCCCGCCAGCCTCGAATAAGGGTTTGGCAGCGTTTTTCTTTTATAGTTAAAATAGAGTGTACGCACCTATCCAAAAACCTAAATATGAATCACTATTCATTCGGTTTATGAACCATAATCATTATGCAGGAGAGATGGCCGAGTGGTTGAAGGCGTAGCATTGGAACTGCTATGTAGGCTTTTGTTTACCGAGGGTTCGAATCCCTCTCTTTCCGTACCCTTCAACCTAATTCACCAATGTTATTGATCGCAATATATCAAATAACAATGCATACCATTATTCCAACAGTTATACATATGGCTTCTCTATTCCTAATCCTAATTTCTGTGGTATGGATTATACTGGAAAGAATGGACAAGGAATGAAGATCTCCCTATCAATCTATGATACATGAGTGGGAAAAAATCCCCGGATAAAACGCCTTCCTGAGGGTCTCTTTATATCGGTGAAAGGAAGGGCAAAATTGTCCGAATCCTTCTTATTTTAGTTGTGTTTAAGTCTGACGAGAATAATATTCTACAACTAGCAATTCATTTATTTTCAAACCGACGCATTTACTATCTATTATTTGATTGACTGATCCTTTATATTGGAATGGGTGAAGAGTCAAATGTTTTGGCAATTCCTCAGGGGAGGATGAATCAAGATAAGTTTGAACCAGAGACTTAGATTTTTGTTCATCTCTCACTGTAATAATATCTCGGGGTTTGCATCGATAACTTGGTATATCTACTATACGACCATTAACTAAAATATGTCTATGATTAACCAATTGCCGGGCTTGAGGAATAGTTGAAGCCATACCTAATCGAAAAAGGATGTTATCCAACCGCATTTCAAGTAATTGTAGTAAAACTTGACCTGTTGACCCTTTTGCTTTTCCGGCTATACGAACGTATTTAAGTAATTGTTGTTCTGTAAGACCATAATGAAAGCGCAATTTTTGTTTTTCTTCTAAACGAATACGATATTGAGATTTTTTACCGGGGCGTAATTGATTTCTAAGATCACTTCCAGCTCTAGGTTTTTTACTAGTTAATCCCGGTAAAGCCCCCAAACGACGTATTTTTTTGAAACGAGGCCCTCTGTAACGCGACATAAAGACTCCTTATAAAGTTTCATAAACCTAAATGAAATTAAACTAAACTAAATGATAAATAGAAAAATGAAAAATATAATTCAAATTAAAAATAATAAATTAATCAAAATTTATTGAAGTATTGTATTCCAAAGAAAAATTCGAAAGAATAATTAGATAAATTGTATATCAATATCCGGGCCTTAACTTAATATATTATATATATATATATTATAGAATATATCGTATTAAAATTAATAGAAAATAGAAAATCTTTTTTAAGTTTAAGGGTTCTTTTCTTGATTGATTTGGTCTACATAGATCAAACTCCTCCAATTTTTTTTAATAATTGGAAGTTCTTATGAGATAATAGATCAGTGCCCTTTGGGAAAGGGGGAAGAAGCCTTTTCAATTTCTTTGATTTCATATTATCAACTATGCAAAAAAAAAATCAAACATATGGAAAAAGCCAGCTATCGGAGTCGAACCGATGACCCTCGCATTACAAATGCGATGCTCTAACCTCTGAGCTAAGCGGGCTCGCATAACATAAATTGGACACACATAGGAATTTAGTAAACTACTGGAATCTTAAATCTTAGCTATTAACTGTTCACTCTTAACTCTTCACAATTACTATGAATCTAGAATAATTTCTATTAATATAAAAACTATATAATAGAATCTCAAATAAATATCGGATATTTGAATATTATAGAACATAACAATTAATATACCGATTAATATATTAATTAATATATTAATATAGCAATATATAATTTTGATCTATTTATCATAGCAAATACATGATTATCAATAATCAATATCTTAATTAGCTTAATTTAGTTAATTAGATAATAAGATTCTTTTTTATTTTTGAATTTAAATGATATTTGAAATTCAAGATTCTTTTTTTTTTTTACTAATCTAATTCTATTGTCTATTTCTTTAAGAGAATCTAGTAATTAAATTACTATAACTTACTAATTAAAGTAGAATCTTATTCTAGTATTCGATATATATAGAATATAATTAATACATATTAATTACATTAATTAAGATTTTACATTATAATAAAAATATTCGAAATAATTTCATTCTAAATTTAATTATTCAAAAAAAAAGGAATTAATTATTAGTTATAGCCATTAGATTCGTTATGGTTATTAATAATATATTCACTTATTAGTTATTTTTAGTTAGCAAAGATAAGAGCTAAGACGAAAACAAAAGAATCGACCGTTCAAGTATTCAAGATTGTACGCTAAAAACGATATAAATAGGGAAATATATGTAAAATATATATTAAGCAGAATTATAATATAGGTGTAATAATACTATACATTTATATATAATAATATAGTATTAAGTATACTATATATGTGATATGTATCCGTCTAGATTATATATTGATTTGTGGATAGAGAAATAATAGAATCTTTTCTAATTGTATCAAATATGAGTTTCCGAGAGAGATGAAAGAAGATAGACAAGAAATCCAAATATAAGAAAAAAGTTTTCAATATGCGAATCGCTATCTAATGAATTCAACAGTTCCATCATATCATAATATAAATGAAATAAAAAGGAAAAAGGTATCATAATGAAATCCTAATCACAAACCAAAAGGGGGGATATGGCGAAATTGGTAGACGCTACGGACTTAATTGAATTGAATTGAGCGTTGGTATGGAAACCTACCAAGTGATAACTTTCAAATTCAGAGAAACCCTGGAATTAAAAATGGGCAATCCTGAGCCAAATCCGGTTTTCTGAAAACAAACAAGGGTTCAGAAGGCGATAATAAAAAAGGATAGGTGCAGAGACTCAATGGAAGCTGTTCTAACAAATGGAGTTGGCTGCGGTGCGTTAGTAAAGGAATCACTCCAGAAAGGATGAAGAATAAACCTATATACGTATACGTACTGAAATAGTATCTTCAAATGATTAATGACAACCCAAATCCGTATTTCTTTTAATTTTCATGAAAAATTAAAGAATTATTGTAAATCAATTATTAAGTTGAAAAAAGAATTAAATATTCATTAATCAAATCATTTACTCCATCAAAATCTGATAGATCTTTTGAAGAATGGATTAATCGGACGAGAATAAAGATAGAGTCCCATTTTACATGTCAATATCGACAACAATGAAATTTATAGTAAGAGGAAAATCCGTCGACTTTAAAAATCGTGAGGGTTCAAGTCCCTCTATCCCCAAAAAGGCCCATTTGATTCCCTAATTATTTATCCTACCTTCTCATTTCGTTAGCGGTTCAAAATTCGTTATCTTTCTCGTTCATTCTAATTTTACAAACGTATCTGAGCGAAAATCTTTTTCTTATCACAAGCCCTGTGATCTATATGAAAGACGTACAAATGAACATCTTTGAGAAAGGAATCCCAATTTTAAATTTGAAGAATTAAAAATTCATTTTATTACTCGTACTGTACTGAAACTTACAAAGTCTTTTTTTGAAGATCCAAGAGATTCCAACAAGGCCTGGATAAGACTTTGCAATTCCCCTTTCGTCTTTTTAATTGACATAGACCCAAGTCCTATATTAAAATGAGGATGGTGCGTAAGGGATGGTCGGGATAGCTCAGCTGGTAGAGCAGAGGACTGAAAATCCTCGTGTCACCAGTTCAAATCTGGTTCCTGGCACATGAGCAATTTGTATGAGTATCTATTCTACAAATTAATTGATATGAGTCGCCATGCATATTCATTAATATAGTATAAAGCATGATACATATTTATCCATCTAAATATCTGGGGATGTACTCCTTTTATTTTATAGAATAAAATAGTTAAAGATGAGTAAAGAGCATATGTATATACTCTTTTTGATATGTATAAGATAAAGTATGTAAAAGAAAATATTAATACTTCAGACATATTACAAAAGGTAAATTGGTTGGTTGAAAAACCTAAAAGTCTAGTCTAGGGGAGTTGAGGGGTGCGAATAGCCAAGATTCATCTCCGATACAGTACAAATACAAATAGAATCTGATCCCCTTATCATTTCTTTCTATTTTCTTTTCATATTTTATTTCTTTATTTCCTCCTATGTGACTTTCTGGAGCCCATCTAAATGACGTGCGCGGTACATAGTTCGACATCATGAACTCTTTGAGTTTCATCCTATTGACTGGGCTTATCCTCCCAAAAGTATCTTCAAAATCAGAAAATCTTAATGAATCTCTCTAATTGTATTGTCGTTTTTTTTTTATTTATTTTATTCATTATTTAGCTTATCCATAATATGCATAATATGTTAATGAGACTTCATCTCTTTGAATATCTAGAGTTGTAGTTGTGGTAAAAGGTGAAGATTAGTTTCTGATTATTCAATGAGCATCTTGTATTTCATAAAAATTAGGAGCAATATAATCCTTACGTAAAGGCCATCCTATCCAGCTTTCAGGCATTAAGATACGTTTCAGACGTGGATGA